AAGGGGCATAAGTCGAGCTACAAGAAAAATTCCCGCTGCTACCATCGTAGCAGCATGTATAAGGGCCGAAATAGGGGTCGGCCCTTCCATTGCATCAGGTAACCATACATGAAGGGGAAATTGTGCAGATTTAGCAATCGCACCAGCAAATAATAGAACAGCGCACAAAGTAACAAATACAGAATTGACCTCATTATTAGAAATCAAGTTATTGAATATTTGAAATAAATCACGAAATTCGAAACTCCCCGTTATCCAATAAAACCCTAAAATGCCTAATAATAAACCAAAATCACCAACACGATTAGTTACAAATGCTTTTTGACAAGCCTTTGCTGCAACAGGTCGTGTGAACCAAAATCCTATTAATAGATACGAACACATTCCAACCAATTCCCAAAAAATATAAATTTGTATCAAATTTGAACTAGTAACTAATCCCAACATGGAAGTACTGAAAAAACTCATATAAGCAAAAAATCTCAAATATCCGTGATCATGAGACATATAATTATCACTATAAATCAGAACCATAATTCCAACAGTAGTGATTAATATTGACATAATAGAAGTAAGTGGATCGATCAAGTATCCGAATTCTAAAGAAAAATCATTATTTATAATCCAAGACCATACATATTGATAGACAGAACTGCTATTTATTTGCTGAATAGACAGATTCAGAGAAAAAATCATGACTATACTTAACAATAAAACGCTCTGAAAAGCCCACATACGACGAAGACTTTTTGTTGCCGTCGGAAAAAGAAGAAGTCCCAACCCTATTAACATAGGAACTGGAAGTGGAAGAAAAGGTATTATCCACGCATATTGATATGTCTGTTCCATAAAAAAAGTTTTTTATTCTTAATTAATTGTTTTCGATTCACCGGATCTTACCTCTTTCGAAAAAAGTCAATAAAAAATCAAGATATGCACTAACTTATTGAATAATTTTATATTAGTATTTATTCTGAGTCTTTTCAAAATCGTTCAAATATTCAAAACAAGAAGTTACAGTTGGTCAAATGATATTACTAAGTGACATATAAAAACGAATACTTATAATAGGAAAATGAAAATATAGCAAGGATAAAAATTTAGGCTAAAAAGAATACTTTATCCTGATATGAATTATAGGATTAACTAAGGGCATTGGTCTAATGAAAAAACCTCTTGATTTTCGTTAGTTTATTTAAACTCATTAACTAATTCATTATGGGATTGATTGTTTTCTATTTCAATCAAAACAATTTATTAGTAAAGTTTAGAAGATTATAGATCTAAAATGAACCTTTTTTATCAAGTTTGACTAAAAAAAGACTCCATTTATTAGGCAAAAGTTTACAATCCTTTGAGGTATTTTATTACATGTAAATAAAGTATAGAATAAGGAAAATAAAGGGTTTTTAGGTTATTTATTTCTTTTATTAAGTTTGATTTAGCAGATTCTAAAGATAGAACTTTGAGAGATAAACAACGAGAACTAAAAGTTCCAAAACAAAAATTTTTTTATTTCGAGTAATTTTTGATCCAATTTTAACGGATATTTGACATATCTATATTTCTTTTTTATGAAGAAAATCTTATTTAGATATATGAAGAGAATCTTATTTAGATAAAAAATATAGAATGAATAAGAAATAAGAATTCGTTTTGAACAATAGATGTCTTTCACATCCAACTATAACAATGAGTAACTTTTAAATGGCAGTTCCAAAAAAACGTACTTCGATATCAAAAAAGCGTATTCGTAAAAATATTTGGAAAAGGAAAGGATATGGGGCGGCGTTAAAAGCTTTGTCATTAGGGAAATCTCTTTCTACCGGGAGTTCAAAAAGTTTTTTTGTACGACAAACAAATAAGTCCTAAAATATCGGAATAATCAGATCAAAAAATCGGCTCATTAATTTGTTAATATCAAAGTGAATATAAAATGAATAATTGGCAGTACCTATTCTAATCAATATGAACTCAATATGAAATAGACCCTTAATTTGAATTTTATAAAAGAATTCTTCTGTTTTCTGAATTCTAAAATCTAAAAAAAAAAAAGAAGAAAGAAAAAATACAAAATTTTTTATTGATTTTATTTTTAGTATATTTTCACTCAAATTTTGGTGGTGGGGAGTCTTCTTTTCCCCATCGACCTTTACAAGAATGACAAATTCTTATGTTTCTCGGGAAGGCCAGATATAATATTTTTAGTTCAAATTAATGAAGTGTTTAAACTAATTGATTCCGTGTTAAAAATTTTTGGATAACTTTCTGACTTCTTAATTTATTTACTATATGGAATGAGTTTTCTATATATCTCCAATTTTCAGCCCAATCAATATCAATAAAAGAACTTAATTGTTGCAATGTTATGTACAAAAAATGTGTCAATTTGGAATAATCCAAAATTGACATATTTTAAATTAATTGATCAAATTGATTTTTTGTTTCAAATTTATAAAATCAGATAAACCAGAAAGAATGACAATAAAAGTAAAAAATGAAACTAATGAACCTTCAAATTGACTTTTGAACTCATTTTTTTATCAATTTGAATCTTTACTAAAAAAACTTATTTGATTGAATTGACTTGTTCAATCTCGACGATTGAACATAAATAGGGTATTATGAGTTCGAGCAAGCCGCTATGGTGAAATCGGTAGACACGCTGCTCTTAGGAAGCAGTGCTAGAGCATCTCGGTTCGAGTCCGAGTGGCGGCATGCCATCTTCTAAAAGAGATCCAATAGATCTTATAATAAAAATAAATTAAATTCCCTATTTCTATTTCTTAATTAATATAGGGGATTCCCTCCCCTTTTTTCATTTTTATGATATTTTCAACTTTAGAGCATATATTAACTCATATTTCTTTTTCTATTGTTTCAATTGTAATCACACTTCATTTGATAACCTTATTGGGCAATGAAATCATAAAACCATATGATTCGTCAGAAAAGGGGATGATAGCTACTTTTTTATGTCTAACAGGATTATTAACCACTCGTTGGATTTATTCAGGCCATTTCCCGCTAAGTGATTTATATGAATCATTAATTTTTCTTTCATGGAGTTTCTCCCTTATTCATATAGTGCCTTATTTCAAAATAAGAAAAAATGATTTAACCACAATAACTGCCTCAATTACTATTTTTACCCAAGGCTTTGCTACTTCGGGTCTTTTAAATGAAATATACAAACCCACAATATTAGTACCTGCTCTACAATCGGAATGGTTAATAATGCACGTAAGTATGATGATATTGAGCTATGCGGCTCTTCTTTGTGGATCATTATTATCAGTAGCACTTCTAGTCATTACATTTAGAAAGATTTTTTATAGTTCTAAAAGTAATAATTTATTAAAATTAAATGAGTCGTTTTCATTTGGTGAAATCCAATACAAGAATGAAAGAAACAATATTTTTCAAAAAACTTCTTTTTTTTCTGATAAGAATTATTACAAGGCCCAATTTATTCAACAATTGGATTATTGGAGTTATCGTGTGATTAGCCTAGGATTTATCTTTTTAACCATAGGTATTCTTTCAGGAGCAGTATGGGCTAATGAAGCATGGGGATCATATTGGAGTTGGGATCCAAAAGAAACTTGGGCCTTTATTACTTGGATCGTATTCGCAATTTATTTGCATACTCGAACAAATAAAAATTTGCAAGGAGCAAATTCCGCAATTGTGGCGACTCTAGGCTTTCTTATCATTTGGATATGCTATTTTGGGGTCAATCTATTAGGAATAGGGCTACATAGTTATGGTTCATTCACGTTAACCTATAGTTAAATTCAAGAAAAGTTCTTAAGAATACAAACAGAATGCAATACGGTGTATATAAAGCATCTTGTCTCAACCGGCGAGAACCGTGTGAATCAAGTAGTATAGTGATTCACGCGGTTCTCGCAAAGACCGAGTACATTGGGTAAAATTTTAAATTCATAGTTTGTTTTGACTTTATTTAAAATTTAATTTAAGAGAATAAAAATACTTCTTTTTTTTTCATTAGCCAACCAACTCTAAAAATAATAGGAGTTTTTTTTTAGAAAACTATCTATAAAAATAATTAGATAGAATACCTTCAACCTTGTCAACTGATAGTGAAAGAACAAAATCGGGGTACATACCAATACCTATTACGGGTATAAAAATGGAGATGGAAACAAATAACTCGCGCGGTCCAGAATCAAAAACATAAGAGTTTGGAGTATTAAATAACTTGTATCCATAGAATATCTGGCGTGACATAGATAATAAATAAATAGGAGTTAATATCATTCCAATTGCCATTACAAAAGTGATGGCAATTTTGGGCATTAAAAGATATTTTTGGCTGGTAATTATTCCTAAAAATACTAGCACTTCTGCAACAAAACCACTCATACCCGGTAATGCAAGGGAAGCCATGGAAAAACTACTGAACATTGTAAAGATTTTTGGCATGGGGATAGCTACTCCACCCATTTCATCGAGATAAACAAGACGTATTCTATCATAGCTCGTTCCCGCCAAGAAAAAAAGTGCAGCACCAATAAAGCCATGAGAGATTATTTGTAAAATAGCTCCATTGAGTCCCGTATCGGTTATCGAAGCAATTCCTATAAGTATGAAACCCATATGAGATACGGAGGAATAGGCTATTCTTTTTTTTAAATTACGTTGGCCGGGAGATGTTGAAGCTGCATAGATTATTTGTATTGTGCCTACTACCATCAACCAAGGAGAAAATATAGAATGAGCGTGTGGTAATAATTCCATATTAATCCGAATCAATCCATACGCTCCCATTTTTAATAAAATTCCGGCTAGAAGCATACAAGTACTGTAATGTGCCTCTCCGTGGGTATCTGGTAACCATGTATGTAGGGGTAGAATCGGCAATTTGACAGCAAAAGCAATTAAAAATCCAATATAGAATATGATTTCCAAAGCCACAGGATACGACTGATTAACTGATGTTTCAAAATTTAATGTTGGTTCATTCGAACCATATA